TTAAAAATAAGCTAAGCATAAGCTTTTGGGTTCATACCCCAAATATAAAGAAATCCTTTTTTTTAAAATTAATAAAGTGCCTGATTAAAGGATTATTCTGATAGGATAAATTAAGTAGAATTATTCCTTTATTATATTTTATAGAATTAAAATAATTCTAACAGTATCAAAAACTATTGTGCATCTTACACTAAAATATAATTTTAAATTAAAATAAGAATTTTTAATTCTTTAATATATTATATTATATTATTTTATATTTTTTTAAATTCAAATAAAATATTTTTTATATTTATTTTAATTTTTAGAACACTTATTTCAATTTCATCCAATTCTTGATTTGGGTGTTGAATTGGTTTAGAAATTAATTTATTGAGCTTCATCCCTCTAATTTCTAATTCTAATAATTTATTAATATCAGAAGCATCATTAAAATACTTTTTAACTCAATCTATTGCCTCAATTAATCTTTTATTTTCTATTTTAATAAAAATAATTTTATTAAAAAATTTTGATTTAAATAACTTTTTATCAATTATAATTAACTCATCTTTACTAATAAAAATAGGTTCAGCCCCATTTCATTTTTGATTTCCAAATATTGTTGAAGGATTATCTTGATTTAATAATTTTATTTTAATAAGATGACAAAAAATTACCCCCATAATTTTATTGTCTTACTATATAAATAATAACTTTTTATTAATCATAATAATAGTTAATATCATAATTGGGGCTATTGGGGGATTAAATCAAACTTCACTACGAAAATTAATAACTTACTCTTCTATTAATAATTTAGGATGAATAATCTTTGCCATTATAATCAGAGAAAATTTATGAATTTTTTATTTTACTACTTATTCATTTTTAATTAGAATTATAATTTTTATATTTTATAATTTAAATATATTTTTTATTAATCAACTTTTTATTAATAATATAAAATCAATAATTAAAATTAATTTATTTGTTAATTTTTTATCTTTAGGAGGATTACCCCCTTTCATTGGATTTTTACCTAAATGAATTATTATTAATTTTTTAATTAATAATAAAATATTTTTATTAAGATTTATTTTTATTATAATAAGATTAATTATATTATTTTTTTATATTCGAATTATTTATTCTTCTTTAATATTTAACTATATTAAAATAAAATGATTTAAAACTTATTTTAAAAATAATTTCTTATTATTCACTAACTTTATATCAATTATTTCTATTTTAGGAATTATCTTAAGAACTTTTTTATTTTTTTAAGGTTTTAAGTTAATTCAAACTAATAGTCTTCAAAATTATTTATAAAGATTCTTCTCTTTAAGCCTTAAAAATTTTATATTTTTCCTTAAAATTTGCAATTTTAAATCATTATTGAATATAAGACCTAATAAAAGAGAAACTTCTCGTAAATAAATTTACAATTTATCGCTTATAAACCCTCAGCCATTTTATTTTTTAATATTATAAAATTATAAATAATAAATTAGCGAAAATGATTATATTCAACAAATCATAAAGATATCGGAACATTATATTTTATTTTTGGAATTTGAGCTGGAATAGTGGGAACCTCATTAAGATTATTAATTCGTGCTGAATTAGGCACCCCTGGATCTTTAATTGGAGATGATCAAATTTACAATACTATTGTAACAGCTCATGCTTTTATTATAATTTTTTTTATAGTAATACCAATTATAATTGGGGGATTTGGTAATTGATTAGTACCTTTAATATTAGGGGCCCCTGATATAGCATTCCCACGAATAAATAATATAAGATTTTGATTATTACCGCCCTCTCTTACCCTATTAATTTCAAGAAGAATTGTAGAAAATGGAGCTGGAACTGGGTGAACTGTTTACCCACCTTTATCATCTAATATTGCCCATGGGGGGAGATCAGTCGATTTAGCTATTTTTTCCTTACATTTAGCTGGAATTTCCTCTATTTTAGGAGCAATTAATTTTATTACAACAATTATTAATATACGATTAAATAATATATCATTTGATCAAATACCTTTATTTGTTTGAGCTGTGGGAATTACAGCATTTTTATTATTATTATCATTACCAGTTCTTGCTGGAGCAATTACTATATTACTAACTGATCGAAATTTAAACACATCATTCTTTGATCCTGCTGGAGGAGGAGATCCTATCTTATATCAACACTTATTTTGATTTTTTGGGCATCCTGAAGTTTATATTTTAATTTTACCTGGATTTGGGATAATTTCTCATATTATCTCTCAAGAAAGAGGTAAAAAAGAAACTTTTGGTTGTTTAGGGATAATTTATGCCATACTAGCAATTGGATTATTAGGATTTATTGTATGAGCTCATCATATATTTACAGTAGGTATAGATATTGATACCCGAGCTTACTTTACCTCTGCAACTATAATCATTGCAGTACCAACAGGAATTAAAATTTTTAGATGATTAGCAACCCTTCATGGAACACAAATAAATTATAGCCCTTCTATACTTTGAAGATTAGGATTTGTATTTTTATTTACTGTTGGGGGATTAACAGGTGTAATTCTTGCTAACTCTTCTATTGACATTACCCTTCATGATACTTATTATGTAGTAGCTCATTTTCATTATGTATTATCAATAGGAGCAGTATTTGCTATTATAGGGGGATTTATTCACTGATACCCATTATTTACTGGATTATCTATAAATCCCTATATATTAAAAATTCAATTTTTAATCATATTTATTGGGGTAAACTTAACATTTTTTCCTCAACACTTTTTAGGGTTAGCTGGAATACCTCGACGATACTCTGATTATCCAGATTCATATATTTCATGAAATATTATCTCCTCATTGGGATCTTATATCTCCTTATTAGGTATTATAATAATATTAATTATTATTTGAGAATCAATAATCAATCAACGAATTAGAATTTTTACTTTAAATATAAGATCTTCTATTGAATGATATCAAAATTTACCTCCAGCTGAACATTCTTATAACGAACTTCCTATTTTAAGTTATTTCTAATATGGCAGACTATATGTAATGGATTTAAACCCCATATATAAAGGAATATCCTTTTTTTAGAAATAGCAACATGATCTAACCTCAACTTACAAAATAGAGCCTCCCCATTAATAGAACAAATTATTTTTTTTCATGATCACACATTAATTATCCTTATTATAATCACTATTTTAGTTAGGTATTTAATAATTAATTTATTTTTTAATAAATATATTAATCGATTTTTATTAGAAGGTCAAATAATTGAACTAATTTGAACTATTCTACCAGCTATTACTTTAATTTTTATTGCATTACCATCTTTACGATTATTATACTTACTAGATGAGCTTAATAACCCATTAATCACCTTAAAATCAATTGGGCACCAATGATATTGAAGTTATGAATACTCAGACTTTTTCAATGTAGAATTTGACTCTTATATAATCCCATCAAATGAACTCACCTTAAATGGATTTCGCTTATTAGATGTAGATAGTCGAATTGTTTTACCATTAAATAACCAAATTCGAATTATAGTAACTGCTACTGATGTAATTCACTCATGAACAATCCCAGCATTAGGGGTAAAAGTAGATGCTAATCCAGGCCGACTTAATCAAACTAACTTTTTTCTTAACCGACCTGGATTATTTTTTGGGCAATGCTCTGAGATTTGTGGGGCAAATCATAGTTTTATACCTATTGTAGTTGAAAGAGTACCAATTAGTAATTTTATTAATTGAATTAATAATTATTCATCATTAGATGACTGAAAGTAAGTACTGGTCTCTTAAACCATTTTATAGTAAATTAACAATTACTTCTAATGAAATAAAGAATTAGTTAAATAATATAACATAAAAATGTCAAATTTAAATTATTGCTAAAGTAATATTCTTTTATCCCTCAAATAATACCAATTAATTGATTTATATCTTTTTTTATATTTATTTTAATTTTTATTATATTTAATACAATAAATTATTATATTTTCTATTATAATAAAATTAATAAAATTAACAATAAAAAAAATAAAATTAACCTCAATTGAAAATGATAACAAATTTATTTTCTATTTTTGACCCATCCACTAATATTTTTAATATATCTATTAATTGAATTAGAACAATTATTGGAATCATATTTATCCCTTACACATTTTGAATATTACCTAATCGATTCTTACTATTATGAAATTTTATTTTAACTAATCTACACAAAGAATTTAAAACTTTATTAAAAAATAATTACTTTTATGGGTCTACAATAATTTTTGTTTCTATATTTTCATTTGTACTTTTTAATAATTTTCTAGGATTATTTCCCTACATCTTTACCAGAACTAGTCATTTAACCCTATCTCTTTCTTTAAGTCTCCCATTATGATTCAGATTTATAATTTATGGGTGAATTAATAATTCTCAACATATGTTTATCCATATAATTCCTCAAGGAACCCCCAGTATTTTAATACCATTTATAGTATTAATTGAGACTATTAGTAATATTATCCGACCAGGAACACTAGCTGTCCGATTAACAGCAAATATAATTGCCGGACATTTACTAATAACTTTACTTAGATCTACAGGTATTAATATACCTAATTATTTAATTATTTTTTTACTAATAATTCAAATTATATTATTAATCTTGGAATCAGCAGTTGCAGTTATTCAATCTTATGTTATTGCCATTTTAAGAACATTATATTCTAGAGAAGTAAATTAAAAACTTTATAAATAAATGACAACTAACTCTAACCACCCATTTCACTTAGTAGATTATAGACCATGACCTTTAACGGGAGCTATTGGGGTAATAACTTTAGTAACAGGGATAGTAAAATGATTTCATAACTTTAACTTAAACTTATTAATTTTAGGTTATATAATTATTATTTTAACAATAATTCAATGATGGCGAGATATTTGTCGAGAAGGAACATTCCAAGGTAAACATACAATTTTAGTAACTAAGGGGTTACGATGAGGTATAATTTTATTTATTGTATCAGAAGTATTCTTTTTTATTTCATTTTTTTGGGCATTTTTTCACAGTAGTTTATCCCCTAATATTGAAATTGGGGCAATTTGACCCCCTTTAAATATTAAACCATTTAATCCATTTCAAATCCCCCTTCTTAATACTATCATTTTAATTAGATCAGGTGTAACAATTACTTGAGCTCATCATGCTATAATAGAAAATAATTATAATCAAACTAATCAAGGATTATTTATTACAGTATGTTTAGGAATTTATTTCACTATTTTACAAGCTTATGAATATATTGAAGCACCATTTACTATCGCCGATAGAATTTATGGATCTACTTTTTTCATAGCAACAGGATTTCATGGCTTACATGTAATAATTGGAACTATCTTCTTAATTGTTTGTTTTAATCGAAGATTAAATAACCACTTCTCAAGAAACCACCATTTTGGATTTGAAGCAGCAGCCTGATATTGACATTTTGTAGATGTTGTATGATTATTTTTATACATCTCTATCTATTGATGAGGAAATTAACTATTTATATAATATAATTAGTATATTTGACTTCCAATCAAAAAGTTTAAAATATTTTAATATAAATAATTACATTAATATTCTCTATTACCTTTTTAATTATAATAATTTCAAATATTATAATAATACTCTCAATAATTCTATCAAAAAAATCATTTATAGATCGAGAAAAATGTTCCCCATTTGAATGTGGATTTGACCCTAAATCTTCAGCGCGAATTCCATTTTCATTACACTTTTTTTTAATTACAGTAATTTTTTTAATTTTTGATGTAGAAATTGCTTTAATTTTTCCTATTATCCCACTATTTAAAATAACAAACTTTATTATTTGAACTAAAATTAGATTTTTTTTTTTAATTATTTTACTTATAGGATTATACCATGAATGAAACCAAAACATACTAAACTGAACTAATTAAGGATTATAATTTAAAATAAAATATTTGATTTGCAATCAAAAAATATTGAAAAATCAATTTATCTTAAAAACTCAAAATTCAATAATAAATAAGAAGCAATCACTGCATTTAATTTCGACTTAAAAGAAAGAGTTTCTTACTCCTTATTTAATTATTAATTGAAACCAAAATTGAGGTATATCACTGTTAATGATAAAATTGAATTATTATTCCAATTAAATTATTAACTAATTTATTAAGAAATATAAAGATTAAAATCAAGCTGCTAACTTAATTTTTAGTGGTTAAATTCCATTAATATTTCTATTTATATAGTTTAAATAAAACTTTACATTTTCATTGTAAAAATAAAAACCTTTTTTTTATAAATATATTAATTTATTTAAAGATTAAATAATCTCCTTAATATCTTCAATATTACACTCTATTTATAAGCTATTTAAATCTTTTATAAAATTAATAATATTATTAAAAAAATTATTATTCATAAAATAAATCTAAATAAATAAATTTTAAAATTATTTATTTGTAAAATATTATAAAAAATTGAATAATTTTTTATAATATTAACTATCCCCTGCCCACTATAAATTTCTCCTCAACCAAAATCAATATTTTTTAATAAGTTTTGACTAAAATTTAAAAAATTATAGCTAACCCCGTAAGTAGATAAACCAGGCATAAATCACATCAAACATAAAAAATTTCTTAAATTATAAAAACATAAAAATTTATTTAAAGAATAAATTTTCATATTTCTTACTAAATAACCTAAAATACCCCCTAATAATCTAACATAAATTACTATTATTTTTATATTGAAGGGTAAATAAATCATATAGGGGTAAGGAAAAATTATTCATCTTAAAAATCTCCCACTAATCACTCTCATAAATAATAAAACAAACATTCTTTTTAACATAATATAATCCTCATCATATAAATTAAAAATACAAATTAAATTAAAATCATTTACTATTAAATAAAAAATTAATCGTAAAGTATAAAAAACTGTTAACCCTGTCGAAATATAGTATAAAAAAAAAATTAATAAATTTAAATTTCTAAATCTAATTATTTCTAAAATTATATCCTTAGAATAAAACCCAGCTAAAAAGGGAACCCCACATAAAGCTATATTAGAAATATTTAAACATAATGAAGTTATAGGAATATAATAACTAATCCCCCCTATAAATCGAATATCTTGTATATCTCTTATTATATGAATAATAACCCCAGCACATATAAATAATAAAGCTTTAAATACTGCATGAGTTAATAAATGAAAAAAAGCTAAATCAGGAAATCCTATACTTAAAATTCTTATTATTAAACCTAATTGACTTAAAGTTGATAAAGCAATAATTTTTTTTAAGTCAAACTCATAATTAGCCGAAATCCCCGCCATAAATATTGTCAAACCAGATAATAATAATAAGATTTTTAAAAAAAAAACATCTACTAATAATATATTAAATCGAATTAATAAATAAACACCCGCTGTTACTAAAGTAGATGAATGAACTAAGGCTGAAACAGGAGTAGGAGCAGCTATAGCAGCTGGTAATCAAGAACTAAAAGGAATTTGAGCTCTCTTAGTTATTGCTGCTATAATTACTATTATACCAATTATTGTCATCTCAAAATCATTTCTTATAAAATTTAAATAAAAAATATAATTTCATCTTCCATAATTTATTATTCAAGCAATTACTATCAAAATAAAAACATCCCCAACTCGATTTGATAAAGCAGTTAATATCCCAGCGTTATAAGATTTTAAATTTTGATAATAAATTACTAAACAATAAGAAACTAAACCTAAACCATCCCATCCTAATAAAATTCTAATAATATTAGGACTAATAATTAATAAAATCATAGAAAATACAAATAATAACACTAAAATAATAAATCGACTTAAATTTATCTCAGATCTTATATATCTTTTTCTATAATAAATAACTACTGAAGAAATTAATAAAACATATATTATAAATAAAAAAGATATTCAATCTAATAAAATAGATATTACAATATTTATAGAATTAAAAGAAATAATTTCCCACTCTAAAAAAATAACTAAATTATTTATTGTAAAATAAATTATAAATATAAAATTTAAAAATATTAATAAAAATAAAAAAAAGAAAGAAAGAAAACAAATTGAATAATTAACTTTATTAATAATTTAAAATGAATTTTATCATATTTTTGACTCCACAAATCAATATTTTATAATTAAATTATTTAAATAAAATCAAATTATACCATAATCAACCTTTAAAATTATAAAATTTAAAGGTAGTCAATGCAATAGTAATAATAAATACTCACGAGAAACCCCAGAATAAAATCTATATAATCCCATATAATACCCCCCATGTTGGGTATAAGAATACAAATAAAGACTATAACCCGCTCTAAAAAAAGAAATTAATATTAACATAATTATAGAAATTCAAGATCAACTCATTAATCTATTAATTAAACTAATTTCTCCTAATAAATTTAAAGAGGGGGGAGCGGCTATATTAGAAGATATTAACAAAAATCATCATAATCTCATAGAAGGTATAAAATTTATTATACCCTTATTAATAAAAATTCTCCGTCTACTTAATCGTTCATAATTAATATTTGCTAAACAAAATATACCTGAAGAACATAGACCATGACCAATTATTAAAATATAAGCCCCTATAAACCCCCAATAATTTATTACTATAATACCTCCAATAACTAATCTTATATGAGCAACAGATGAGTAAGCAATTAAAGATTTTACATCTACCTGAGAAAAACACTTTAATGAAATATAAAACCCCCCTAATAATCTAATTACAACCCATAAATAATTTAATTTTATATTAACTATTTGTAAAAAAATCAAAACACGTAATATTCCATAACCCCCTAATTTTAATATAACCCCAGCTAAAATTATTGAGCCTGAAACAGGAGCCTCAACATGAGCTTTAGGTAATCATAAATGAACAAAATATATAGGTATTTTTACTAAAAAAGCAAGAACCATACAAATATATAATAAAGAATAATTTATATTATAAAATTTTAATATATATATATATATTGTATCAATATTTAAATAAATATAAAAAATTCCCATTAATAAAGGTAATGATGCAAATAAAGTATAAAATAATAAATATATACCAGCTTGAATTCGCTCAGGTTGATACCCTCACCCAATAATTAATATTAAAGGAGGAATTAAACTCCCCTCAAAAAATAAATAAAATATAAATAAATTTATAGATCTAAAAGTTATATACAATATAATTAATAAAAATATAATGTTAAATAAAAAAAAATTAAAATAAAAATTTATTTTTAATAAATTTTCTCTAGCTATAATTATCAATCCACAAATTCATACTCTTAATAAAATTAAACCAAAAGAAATTATATCACAAGAATATATATATCTAATATTAGAAAAATAAATAAATCTAATATTTAAATTTATTATTATAATTATTATAAAAAATAATAATATTTGAACCAATCAAAATATTTTTTGTTTAAAACATAAAGGAATTATAAAAATTATTATAAATAAAAATTTTATCATAAATTCCAATTTATAAATTATTATTATAATAATCTAAATCTTTGAAAATAATCATTACCATGAGTACGAATTATTGAAACTAAAATTGAAAGACCTAATGAACCCTCACAAACAGAAAAAACTAAAAAAACTATTAATAAATATATATCATTTTCAATAAAATTTAATATTATCAACATTAAAAAAAATATTCTTAAAACAATAAATTCCAATCTTAATAATACAATTAATAAATGCTTATGTTTAGATACAAAAATTAAATTACCCACAATATATATTAACATAAAAATCAATCATATATTTAAAATAATTTTCATTAATAATGTTTTTATAGTTTAAAAAAACATTGGTCTTGTAAACCAAAATTATGAATTTTTCATTAAAAACTTCAAAGAAAAAGAAATTCTTTATCAATAATCTCCAAAATTATTATTTTATTTAAACTATTCTTTGTATTTGAAATAACAAAACTTATAATTTCTATAATAATAATAATAATATCCATAACTATAATTTTTTTAAATCATCCATTATCTATAGGACTTATTATTCTTATTCAAACCATTTTAACTTGTATTATTACAGGTATATTAATTAAAACATACTGATTTTCTTATATTCTATTTTTAACTTTTTTAGGGGGATTATTAGTATTATTTATCTATGTAACAAGAATTGCATCAAATGAACTTTTCATAATCAATTTAAAAATAAAAACCTTTTTATCGATTATAATTTATTTTGCAATTTTTATATCTTTTATTTACATAAACAACTTAAATTGAATAAACTTATCTAATAACTCAGAAATAGAAAATATTAAAGAAATAATATTATTTTTAAATAATGAAAATAAATTTAATTTAAGTAAACTTTATAACCAACAAACCTACATAATAACAATGTTAATAATTATTTATTTATTTATTACCCTAATTGCAGTAGTAAAAATTACTAACATTTTCTTTGGTCCTTTACGATCCTCTTTATAAACTAATGATAAATAAATTTAAATCATTACGAAAAACCCACCCAATTATTAAAATTATTAATGGATCATTAGTCGACTTACCTACCCCCACTAATATTTCAAGTTGATGAAATTTTGGATCTTTATTAGCATTATGTTTAATTATTCAAATTTTAACAGGATTATTCTTAACTATATATTATACAGCCAATATTGAATTAGCATTTTATAGAGTAAATTATATTTGCCGAAATGTAAATTATGGGTGATTAATTCGAACTCTCCATGCTAATGGAGCTTCTTTTTTTTTTATTTGCATCTATCTTCATATTGGACGAGGTATTTATTATGAATCATTTAATTTAAAATATACATGAATAGTAGGAGTCATTATTTTATTTTTATTGATAGGAACAGCTTTTATAGGATATGTTTTACCTTGAGGACAAATATCATTTTGAGGGGCTACAGTAATTACTAATTTATTATCTGCAATTCCATACTTAGGAACTATATTAGTAAACTGAATTTGAGGGGGATTTGCCGTAGATAATGCAACTTTAACACGATTCTATACATTTCATTTCTTATTACCATTCATTTTATTAATAATAACAATAATTCACTTACTTTTCTTACATCAAACAGGATCTAATAACCCATTAGGAATTAATAGAAATTTAGATAAAATTCCATTTCACCCATTTTTTACATATAAAGATATTTTAGGATTTATTATTTTATCATTTTTCTTAGTAATACTTACTTTAATTAATCCATATTTACTGGGAGATCCTGATAACTTCATCCCCGCTAATCCTCTAGTCACCCCAGTACATATTCAACCTGAATGATATTTTTTATTTGCATATGCAATTTTACGTTCCATTCCTAATAAACTAGGGGGAGTTATTGCATTAGTTATATCTATCTTAATTTTAATTATTTTACCATTAACTTTTAATAAAAAAATACAAGGAATTCAATTCTATCCCATTAATCAAACTATATTTTGAATGATAATTATAACTATTATTCTATTAACCTGAATTGGGGCTCAACCTGTTGAAATCCCCTATATTATCACAGGGCAACTTCTAACAATTTTCTATTTTTCTTATTTCATTTTAACTCCTATTATAAGATTATATTGAGATAAATTAATTTTTAATTAATTAAATTAATGAGCTTGTAATAAGCATTTGTTTTGAAAACATAAGAAAGAATAAAAATTCTATTAATTTTATACTAAAAAAATTATCAATAAAAAAATTTTTAAACCAATAAATAATATTAAATAATTTAAAGAAATAGGTAGATATCTTTTCCAAGCTAAATATATTAACTTATCATAACGATAACGAGGTAATGTACCACGAACTCAAATAAATAAAAAAGAAATTATAGATATTTTTAAATAAAATAAAAAAGTTATATCATACCCCCCTAAATATAAAATTACAAATAAAAAACTTATAAATAAAATTCTTGAATATTCTGATAAAAAAATCAATGCAAATCCCCCTCTTCTATATTCAACATTAAACCCAGAAACTAATTCTCTTTCACCCTCTGCAAAATCAAAAGGAGTACGATTAGTCTCAGCTAAACTAGAAGACATTCAACATAAAGCTAAAGGATACATAAATATAAATATTCAAATATAACTTTGATAATTAAAAAACATAAATAAATTAAATCTTATAATTATCACAATTCTAGATATTAAAATAAGAGCTAAACTTACTTCATAAGAAATTGTTTGAGCAACAGCCCGTAAACCCCCTAATAAAGAATAATTAGAATTAGAAGCTCACCCTGCAACTATTACTGTATAAACTCCTATTCTAGTACAAGATAAAAAAAATAATAAACCCAAATTAAAACTAATTAAATTAAAAAAATAAGGAATTAATGTTCAAATAACCAAAGATAAAATAAATCTAATAATAGGAGAAAAATAATAAGAAAAATAATTAGAAAAATTAGGATATGTCTGTTCCTTAGTAAATAATTTAATAGCATCTGAAAATGGTTGTAAAATACCAATAAACCCCACCTTATTAGGACCTTTACGAATTTGAATATAACCTAATAACTTACGTTCTAATAAAGTTATATAAGCAACCCCAATTAAAACCCCTAAAATTAAAATAATTAAACCAATAAAAATAAGAAATAAATCAACTAAAAACATATACTATCTATATAAATTTTTATATATTTATGAATTCTAAAATCATGACATTTTCTCTGCCAAAATAGTTTATTAATAAATAAATATATTATAAATTAAAATTAATTAATTAAATTTTTATCTTATTAACAATAAAACTTAATTATCATTTATTATTAAATACAAATCTTATAAATTTTACTAATTTTAAATAAATTTTAATAATATTCTTTAAATATTAAATTTAATTTTAATATTCGATCCTTTCGTACTAAAATATTATTTTTCCTAAAAGATAGAAACCAACCTGGCTCACACCGGTTTGAACTCAGATCATGTAAGATTTTAATGATCGAACAGATCAAAACACTCAAACTTTTACATTTAAATTTCATCTTAATCCAACATCGAGGTCGCAAACTCTTTTTCTTATATGAACTAAAAAAAAAAATTACGCTGTTATCCCTAAGGTAATTTTTTCTTTCAATCAATAAAATTGGATCCATCAAATCACTTATCTATGTTAAAAATTAAAAAAAGTTAATTAAATTTTTTAATCACCCCAATCAAATAAATAAACAAATTTCAAATAATTTTAATTTTATAAATATTCTTAATCTAATATTACTTATAAAACTCTATAGGGTCTTCTCGTCTTTTTAACATATTTTAACTTTTTAATTAAAAAATTAAATTCTATTAAATAAATTTAAGACAGCTTATATCTCATCCAATCATTCATACAAGTCACCATTTAAAAGACTAATGATTATGCTACCTTTGTACAGTCAAAATACTGCAGCCCTTTAATTTTCATCAGTGGGCAGATTAAACCTTAAATTAAAATCAAAAAGACATGTTTTTGATAAACAAGTGGACATAAAATTTTGCCGAATTCCTTAAAATTAATAATCATATAATAACACCCTATTAAATTAAATTAATATACTAATTTTATCATTATATCATATTTTATTAAATTAAAAATTTTTTTTTTATAAAAAATTAAATTTAAATTAAATTTTAAACAAATATAAAATTATTTATAATAAAATAAAATTTATTTACAATATAAATAATAAAAATTTTAATTAAAAAGATCAAAAATTATAAAAATTTAATTTAAAGCTTATCCCTTAAAATATAAAATTAATTTAATAATAAAATTATAAGAAAAATAAATCAATTATTAAATATTAATTTAAAATTAAATTTTTTTCTAAAAAAACTAGATATATTTAAAAACGATTAACATCTCATTTCAAATTAATTATTTAAAATATTTATGCAACAATAACTTTAATAAATAATTATCTCTTTTAAATTCGAAAAAAATTAAAAATAATTATTTTATTAATAAACTCTGATACACAAGATACATTAAATTAAAATTACTTTTCAATAAATTTATTTTCATATATTTTCAAAATTCTTTTACAATACTAATTAGCTATAAAATATTCAATTTTTTCAAATAACCCTACTTAAAATTTAATATAATAAAATTTTTTTTATTAATAACCCCCATTATTAATTTTTATTTTTCAAATTAATTAAAATATTAATATTCTTTTCAATGTAAATGAAAAACTTTTACAAGCTCTAATTTGAACATTCTAGAAACACTTTCCAGTACCTCTACTTTGTTACGACTTATTCCAACTTATATATGAAAGTGACGGGCAATATGTACATATTTTAATTTTTAATCATTTTAAAAAATTAAATAAAATTACTTTTAAATCCACCCTGAATAAATTTTTACAAATTCATATTCATTTAAATAAATTTATTGTAATCCATTATATTCTTAATTATAAACTGCATCTTGATCTGATTTAATTTTAAATTTAAATTTTTAAATATTATTATTATTTTAAAATATTTTTTTAACAACGATATACAAATTATTAAATTAAGTAAATTTATTCGTGGAATATCAATTATTAAACAGATTCCTCTAAATGAACTAAAATACCGCCAATTTATTTAAGTTTCAATAAAAAATTAATTACTATTTTAGTATTTTAAATTTAAATTTTTCATAATAGGGTATCTAATCCTAGTTTTTTTTAAAATTTATTAATTATCATAAATAAAAATTTAATTTTTTATTAAATTAAAATTTCACCTAATAATTTAAATTTTTAATTAATTTCATTTTATTTATAAATTAATAACTAAAAAAATTTATTTTAAATTTTGTTTAACCGCAACTGCTGGCACAAAATTAGTTTTTAATTTTTATATTACTAAATCTTAATTTCTTAAATTTTTAATATTAATTACTACTAATAATAAATATTTTATTATTAAAATAAAATATTCACTAAAATTTATATGTAAAATAAATTCAAAATAAATTACCTAAACCATAAAAATTTATTTTATATAATAAATATTATTATATAGATTTTTTTTTTTTTTATATTAAAATATTTAATAAACATTATTAAACATTTAATAATTTCTTTTATTTTTTCTTCATAATATTCATATTAAATACAAATTTGCTATATAAAATTTGAAAATTTGATAAATTACAAAATAATAATATAATTAATATTAATTTTTTCAGTTATTTATTATATTAATATATATATATATACAATAAATAATTTAATATATTAATTAATAAATTAATGATGATAATTAATTTATTTCTTTAATTAAACCGTTTGCAATTTTTTTTATAGTAATTAATTAA